TATCCAGGACCTTTGACACAAATAGATGCATCATGAATTCCATATAGATTACTTCTTAAAACAACTTCTTTCAAATTCATTAAAATTTCATGTACTGATTCTTGAACACCTACTATGGTAGAATATTCATGTGGTATGTTCTCAAATTTTGCACGTGTGATATATGTTCCTTCTATTTCTCCAAGCAAAACTCTTCGCATTGCAATCCCTATTGTGTCGGCTTGACCCTTCATAAGTGGTGACAGAACAAAGCGTCCATAATAAAGACGTTTACTGTCTACTCTGGATTCCACACACTTCCATTGTAGTGTCCGAGTAGATACTGGTATTTTCTCTCGAACCATAGATTAATATTATTTATTTGATCAAATAATTGAATAATTTATTTCTCTTGAAATATCTTCAATGTTTATTTTTACACACGTCTTTTTTTAGGGGGTCTACATCCATTATGTGGCATAGGAGTTACATCCCGTACAAAACTTAATAAAATACCGCTTCTACGAATAGCTCTTAATGCAGCATCTCTTCCAAGACCGGGACCTTTTATCATTACTTCTGCTCGTTGCATACCTTGATCTACTACTGTTCGAATGACATTTCCTGCTGCGGTTTGAGCAGCAAAGGGTGTCCCTCTTCTTGTGCCTCTGAATCCACAAGTACCGGCGGAGGACCAAGAAATAACCCGACCTCGTACATCTGTAACAGTCACAATCGTATTGTTGAAACTTGCTTGAACATGAATAATACCTTTTGGTATTTTACGAGTACTCTTTCGTGAACCAATACGTCCATTTTTACGTGAACCAATTCTTGTTATAGGTTTTGCCATCTTTTTTTATAATTTTATAAATAGAAGTAAGATCTCTATGGATATATCCATTTCATGTTAAAAAAGGATGAGATCCTTTTTTTTTATTTATTTGTTTAATTTATTTGTACAGTTGGTCTTTTCAATATAAGAGAGTTTTGTTAGCTTTTATTAGAAAGATTATCCCTGTCTTTGCTTATGTTTTGGGTTCGAACAAATTACTATAATCCGTCCTCGCCTACGGATTAGTCTACATTTTTCACAAATTTTACGAACGGAAGCTCTTATTTTCATATTTTGAATTCCTGAACTGAATTTCTTTTATAATCTACTTATTGGAAGAAAATAAGTTTCTTAAAATTTTTCAACTCGAATTTGATTCTTATTATTATCAAAGGAATAAAAGGTACAGTGAAAAAAAATCACTTAAGCATTTGAACTCTTGTTTCTTGTTGTGGAATCTTTAAAAGATATGTTCCCTGATTTTGATTGAATCATAATGACTTACTTCATTTGAGTTTTGACTCTATCCAGGGATAGTATACATCTAAAATGACGTTGTATCTATTCTATATCCTATAATTGAATTGAATCTTTTTTTTTTTCCTAAAAGAACTGCGAACATACCATTCATTGGCAAGCAATTCTGTAATTCAATCTTTATGAGTCCCCTTTTTTTCTTTTATTCCAGACAAAATCAGTATGAAACAAAAAAGATTCATTAATATTAATGTAAATTTATTAGGAGTGAGATTCTAAATTGGCTTCTTTCTCCCCTCCTTTTTTTTACGAAAATTTTTCATTTTATAAAATGAAAAAAAAATTGAAGAATAAATTTCGTATATTATATTAGAATTAGAATACGAGTATGAGAAGGATTACCATATACAACACAAAATTTCTCCGCCGATTTTTTCGAGTCTAGCCTCTCGGTCTGTCATTATACCTCGAGAAGTAGAAAGAATTAAAATTCCCATCCCGCCTAAAATTTTAGGAATTCGTTTGTAATTCGAATAGATTCGTAAACCAGACCGACTAATTCGTTTTAAATTTAAAATAGGCCTATAAGATCCCTTTCTATTCCTTTTATGTCGTAAGGTTAAAACTAAAAAATATTTGTCTCTTTCTTTATGTTTTCTCACGTTTTCAATAAAACCTTCTCGTAAAAGTATTTTCACAACACTTTCGGTTATATTAGTATATGTGATTCGAACTGTTCCCTTTCTATTCATGTCAGCATTTCTTATAGAGGTTATTATGTCAGCAATAGTGTCCTTACTCATGATAAACTAAAATTCTTGTTACTTACGAATTTTGAGATAATATAATTAACGTGACAGTTTTTATGAATTATTTTATTCAAGGGATCTACATGATATACAATCCACTCAATTTAATGAATTTATTTCATTTTCATTCAGATAATCTATAGATATATAGACTATCTATTATCTATACATCCATAGATTATCTATCTATTATCTATCTTTTTTTATAATACTTCAGGCGCTAATGAAACGATTTTAGTGAAATTTAACTTTCTCAATTCCCGAGGGATCGCGCCAAAAATTCGAGTTCCTTTTGGATTTCCCTCTTGATCAATGACAACTGCAGCGTTGTCATCATATCTTATTATCATACCGTTATCGCGTTTGAGTTCTTTAGAAGTACGCACAATTAAAGCTCTAATAACTTCCGATCTTTCTATTGGTGTGTTTGGTATTGCTTCTTTTACCACAGCAACAATAATGTCACCGATATGAGCATATCGTCGAGTACTAGTTCCTATGATTCGAATACACATCAATTTTTTTGCCCCGCTATTATCCGCTACATTCAAAAGGGTTTGAGGTTGAATCATATCGTTTTTTTTTACTATATTCTATAGTCTTTTAAAGCTGAAAGTCCGAAGTAAAAAAAAAATAAAGAAATATTTTTTGTAAAAAAAAAAACAATTTATATATTCTTAGATATATATCTATTCTGCAATAATGAATTGAGTTCGTATGGGCATTTTTGATGCTGCTATTGAAATAGCCCTTCTGGCTATATTTTCTCCTACTCCACTCATTTCATAAAGTATCCTACCAGGTTTAACCACAGAGACCCAATATTCTGGGGATCCTTTTCCCGAACCCATACGTGTTTCTGCAGGTCTTGCTGTAACTGGTTTGTCTGGAAATATGCGTACCCATATTTTTCCACCGCGGCGTACATTTCGTGTCATTGCTCGCCGACCTGCTTCTATTTGTCTAGATGTTATCCAAGCGGGTTCAAGTGCCTGAAGAGCATATCTACCAAAACAAATACGATTGCCTCGATAAGATCTTCCTTTCATTCTTCCTCTATGTTGTTTACGGAATCGAGTTCTTTTTGGGTTATAGTTGATGGTTTTTTCTCAATTCCATCTCTACTGCAGAACTGGACATGAGGGTTTCTTCTCATCCAGCTCCTCGCGAGGAAAACAATTAAATGATTCAATTAAAGAATAGTATACACATATATTCTATTTAATTGAGAGTTTTTTTTCATTTTTTTATATGAATAATCAGTATTTTGTTTTTTAATTATTTCTTTTTTGAAATCAAAAAAATTGAACATAAAAGAAACAATTTCGCGGGCGAATATTTACTCTTTCAATATTGATTGAAGTTGTAGGGTTAACTCATTTCTTTTCAGATTCAATACATCTGTCTCTGGTTTGTTTCGCCATCCGACCTAATGAATCATTAAGATTCACTTTCCGTAGAATCTTCTGCATTCACAGGTTTTGTCTCGTTCCCATCGTTTTCAATTCATGGTTAGGTCTGAAAATTACAACGGAGCTTCTAATAAAATCCACTTTTTTTAAGTCAACCGTCTCAGTCTTTATTGACTTTAAGCTCTTTCTTTTTTCTATTAGTATTGATGCTTTGTTACATTGTGTTTTTTTTTTTATGAGATTTGTTCATAGACCTTACACATATTGGAATTCTATATCATCAATATTTGTTTTTATTTCTCTCAACTTTCCATTTATCTGCATACTTTCATTTTTTCTTTCAATTTAAGAATCAGATTAGTTTTCTTTTGTTTATACAAACAAAAAAGATTTAAGTTGCTACAATAATATGACCAATAGACCATATCTTGACTGGTTCTTTTTATACAGATAATGTAAAGAAAACGATGAGTTTTTTATTTATTATTAGTGAATACTAAGTCTAACAATAAAAATTAACGAGTCACACACTAAGCATAGCAATTCTATTAATATCAAGTAGTAATTCGAATTTTTTATTCAACCTTATAGAATTTATATTTTTACCTAAAATTTATTTTTTTGATTCTATCAGTGTATAAAACAAAAATTGGGTAAAGGTTTTATTGATCTTCTAAAAATATCCAAATTTTGATCCCTAATACCCCATAGATAGTTCGAACTGTGTAAGAACAATAATCAATTTTAGCTCTAATTGTTTGTAAAGGAACTCTACCTTCTCTGATCCATTCAACACGTGCAATTTCTTTTCCATCGAGACGTCCTGCAATTTGTACTTTAATTCCTTTTGTATCTGTTTGTTCATTTAATTCAATAGCTTTTTTCATTGCTTTTCGAAAAGAAACCCTATTCTTTAATTGTCCGGCTATAAATTCTGCAAGAATTTTAGGATGTCCATAAGGGTTTGAAATTCTTGTAATAGCAATGTTGATTTTTTGATTCACACAATTAATTTCTTTTTGTAAATTCAGCTGTAATTCTTCAATTTTTTGAGGTCCACCTTCTATTAATAATTTTGGGAATCCCATATAAATTATAACTTGAATAAGATCGATTCTTTTTTGAATCTCTATACGTGCAATTCCCTCGACACCAGAAGATATTTTCATATTTTTTTGTATATAACTTTTTATATAGTCTCGTATTTTTTGATCTTCTTGTAGACCTTCAGAATATTTTTTTGGTTGTGCAAACCAATGAGAATAATGACTTTGAGTTGTACCAAGTCTGAAACCAAGTGGATTTATTTTTTGTCCCATATTTCCTCACACATTCTATTACTAAGATGCATATAGTGACTCACTATCTTTTTGAACTTATCTTTACTTTTTACCCTATTGATCCATGTAGGTATTCTTAATTCTGTGTTATATACTATAGGATAATCATCATCCTTTTCAAAAACCTCTGGTCTATAATCACGATAAT